GCTGGTGTAGCTTAACTAAAGCATAACACTGAAGATGTTAAGATGGGCCCTAGGAAGCCCCACGAGCACAAAGGTTTGGTCCTGACTTTATTATCAGCTTTTACCCAATTTACACATGCAAGTCTCCGCAGCCCTGTGAGGATGCCCTCAATCCCCCGTCCGGGGAAGAGGAGCCGGTATCAGGCACAGTTACTAGCCCAAGACGCCTTGCTCAGCCACACCCCCAAGGGAACTCAGCAGTGATAGACATTAAGCCATGAGTGAAAACTCGACTTAGTCAGGGTAAAGAGGGCCGGTAAAACTCGTGCCAGCCACCGCGGTTATACGAGAGGCCCTAGTTGATGCCCCCGGCGTAAAGAGTGGTTATGGGGAAATTATACTAAAGCCGAAGACCCCTCAGGCCGTCATACGCACCCAGGGGATCGAAAAACCAACACGAAAGTAGCTTTACTCCTTCCTACCAGAATCCACGACAGCTGGGACACAAACTGGGATTAGATACCCCACTATGCCCCGCCGTAAACTTAGATGTTCCCTTACAATAAACATCCGCCTGGGGACTACGAGCGCCAGCTTAAAACCCAAAGGACTTGGCGGTGCTTCAGACCCACCTAGAGGAGCCTGTTCTAGAACCGATAATCCCCGTTCAACCTCACTATTCCTTGCTTTTCCCGCCTATATACCACCGTCGCCAGCTTACCCTGTGAAGGTATTACAGTAAGCAGAATGAGCAATGCTCAAAACGTCAGGTCGAGGTGTAGCGTACGGAATAGGAAGAAATGGGCTACATTACCTAAAGTAGGTTATTCACGGAAGGTCCTCTGAAATGAAGACCCGAAGGTGGATTTAGCAGTAAAGAGGGAGTAGAGCGCCCTCTTGAAGCCGGCTCTGAAGCGCGCACACACCGCCCGTCACTCTCCCCAACGACTAATAAAAGTTCGATATATAACACATCAGCAGTTACAAGGGGAGGCAAGTCGTAACATGGTAAGTGTACCGGAAGGTGCACTTGGAATAATCAGGGTGTGGCTGAGATAGTTAAGCGACTCCCTTACACCGAGTAGACATCCATGCAAGTTGGATCACCCTGAACCAAACAGCTAGCTCAACCAACCGCAATTAAAACCGCAGTATACATAATTTTTCATAAACTTAACAACTAAGACTAAACCATTCGACCACCCCAGTACGGGCGACAGAAAAGGAATAATGAAGCCATAGACAAAGTACCGCAAGGGAAAGCTGAAAGAGAAGTGAAATAACGCACTTAAGTAAATAAAAGCAGAGAATAGACCTCGTACCTTTTGCATCATGATCTAGCCAGTAATCCCAAGCAAAGAGACCTCTAGTTTGTGACCCCGAAACCGGACGAGCTACTCCGGGACAGCCTATTGTAGGGCCAACCCGTCTCTGTGGCAAAAGAGTGGGAAGATCCCCGAGTAGAGGTGAAAGACCTACCGAGTCAGGTTATAGCTGGTTGCCCAAGAAATGAATAGAAGTTCAGCCCCGCCAAGCCCCTAGCCACAGCAGTCTTACTAAAATTAGGCCGTGGGACAGGTGCGGGAGTTAGTTAGAGGAGGTACAGCTCCCCTAACAAAGGATACAACCTTAACAGGAGGCTAAAGAACAAATTTAACCAAGGTTTCAGGTTTCAGTGGGCCTAAGAGCAGCCATCTGGACAGAAAGCGTTAAAGCTCAGACCAATCAAAACCTATTATAAGATTAAAATCTCTAATGCCCCTAAAATTATTGGGCCATCCTATGCCCTCATAGGAGAGACCATGCTAGAACGAGTAATAAGAAGGATGAACTTCTCCCTGCACACGTGTAAGTCGGATCGGACCCACCGCCGACAATTAACGAACCCAACAATAGAGGGACCTACGCTACTGCCGCACCCGGCCGAGAAAATCACGCAAAGTACAATCGTTACCCCTACACAGGTGTGCATAAAAAGGGAAAGACTTAAAGGAAGAAAAGGAACTCGGCAAACACAAACCTCGCCTGTTTACCAAAAACATCGCCTCCTGCCACTATAAATATAGGAGGTCTCGCCTGCCCTGTGACCAAAAGTTTAACGGCCGCGGTATTTTAACCGTGCAAAGGTAGCGCAATCAATTGTCTTTTAAATGGAGACCTGTATGAATGGCATCACGAGGGTTTAGCTGTCTCTTTTTCCTGGTCAATGAAACTGATCTGCCCGTGCAGAAGCGGGCATAACATTACAAGACGAGAAGACCCTATGGAGCTTTAGACGCCCACCAATCATGAAAAGCAACCCCGATCAAGGGGCCCCTAAGCAACATGGCCCTGGCACAAACGTCTTCGGTTGGGGCGACCACGGGAGAAAACAAAGCTCCCGAGCGGATAGGGGACACCCTAAAACCCAGAGCCACTGCTCTAAGTCACAAAATATTTGACCGACAATGATCCGGCTTCTTGCCGATCAACGGACCAAGTTACCCTAGGGATAACAGCGCAATCCCCTCCCAGAGTCCATATCGACGAGGGGGTTTACGACCTCGATGTTGGATCAGGACATCCTGATGGTGCAGCCGCTATCAAGGGTTCGTTTGTTCAACGATTAAAGTCCTACGTGATCTGAGTTCAGACCGGAGTAATCCAGGTCAGTTTCTATCTGTACCGCCACCCTTCCTAGTACGAAAGGACCGGAGAGATGAGGCCCATGCTGTAAGCACGCCTCCCCCCAACCTGATGAATACAACTGAAGCAGGTAAAGGGGGGCAACCCCCGGCCCTAGAGAAGGGCGCGCTAGGGTGGCAGAGCCCGGTAAATGCGGGAAGCCTAAGCCTTCCCCCTCAGAGGTTCAAGTCCTCTCCCTAGCTATGCTTCACATCATTATAGCCCACGTCATCAACCCTTTGGCCTACATTGTTCCTGTTCTTCTAGCAGTTGCCTTCCTCACTCTTATTGAACGAAAAGTTCTTGGGTATATGCAACTGCGGAAGGGACCTAATATTGTGGGGCCCTACGGGCTCCTCCAGCCCATTGCAGATGGAGTAAAACTTTTTATTAAAGAACCGGTTCGCCCCTCCACCTCCTCCCCTTTTCTATTCTTGGCGACCCCTACGTTGGCCCTCACTCTGGCCCTTACCCTTTGAGCACCCCTTCCACTCCCTTACCCAGTTACAGACCTGAACCTTAGCATTCTATTTATTCTGGCCCTTTCCAGCCTGGCCGTCTACTCTATTCTCGGCTCAGGATGAGCATCTAATTCTAAGTATGCACTAATCGGGGCCCTTCGAGCAGTAGCCCAAACCATTTCTTATGAAGTAGCCCTCGGCCTAATTCTGCTCTGTACAATTGTATTTACTGGTGGCTTCACCCTCTCAATGTTTAGTGTTACTCAAGAGGGAATTTGACTCCTGGCCCCAGCGTGACCACTGGCGGCAATATGATATATTTCAACGCTAGCGGAAACTAACCGAGCACCATTTGATCTCACCGAAGGTGAGTCAGAGCTAGTCTCCGGCTTTAACGTAGAGTATGCAGGGGGACCCTTCGCCCTGTTTTTCCTAGCGGAGTATGCTAACATCCTGTTCATGAACACCCTGTCGGCTATCTTATTCCTGGGGGCCTCCCACTTCCCCGCCTTCCCCGAGCTTACTGCCATGAATATTATGTTAAAGGCTGCCCTGCTGTCCGCAGTTTTCCTCTGAGTCCGGGCCTCATATCCCCGATTCCGGTATGATCAACTAATGCACCTTGTGTGGAAGAATTTTCTTCCTATGACCCTAGCGCTCATCCTCTGGCACATTGCGATGCCGGTAGGGACCGCGGGCCTTCCACCACAATTTTAGGACCCGGAGCTGTGCCTGAACGCCTAAGGGCCACTTTGATAGAGTGAACCACGGGGGTTAGACTCCCCCCGGCTCCTTAGAAAGAAGGGATTCGAACCCGTCCTTCAGAGATCAAAACTCTGGGTGCTTCCACTACACCACTTCCTAGTAAGGTCAGCTAAATAAGCTTTCGGGCCCATACCCCGAACATGTTGGTTAAAATCCTTCCCCTACTAATGAACCCTTACGTGCTAACCATCCTAATCTCTAGCCTGGGCCTAGGAACCACATTAACTTTTGCAAGCTCCCACTGGCTCTTGGCGTGAATGGGACTGGAAATTAATACACTGGCCATTGTTCCCTTAATAGCCCAACAACATCACCCCCGGGCCATCGAAGCTACAACCAAGTACTTCCTCACACAGGCCACCGCAGCGGCCATGCTTCTTTTTGCGGCCACCACTAATGCATGAATCACAGGACAATGGGAAATTACTCAACTTTCCCACCCGATCGCTGCCACTATTGCCATCACGGCCTTAGCCTTAAAGATTGGCCTTGCCCCAACCCATTTCTGGTTACCCGAAGTCCTTCAGGGTATTACTTTAAATACCGGACTTATCTTGTCCACCTGACAAAAACTAGCCCCCTTCGCCCTCATTCTCCAGGTAGCAGAGAACGCCCACCCTTATCTCCTTACAGCCCTTGCTCTCTGCTCCACACTAGTAGGGGGATGGGGAGGCCTTAATCAAACCCAGCTCCGCAAAATTCTGGCATACTCCTCTATTGCTCATCTGGGTTGAATGATTCTCGTCTCTCAAATAGCACCCCAAATAACACTCATGGCCCTCATTGCATATATTGTTATGACTTCTGCGGCCTTCCTCACCCTAGATAAGGCGAGCTCAACTAAAATCATTACTTTGGCCTCAGCATGGACAAAAGCCCCTGCCCTTACAGCACTAGCCTCCCTGGTTCTTCTCTCCCTCGGAGGTCTTCCGCCTTTATCTGGGTTCATGCCCAAATGACTGATTCTGCAAGAGATTACTAATCAGGGATTCCCACTTACAGCTACTGTTATGGCCCTCACGGCTCTATTAAGCCTCTACTTTTACCTTCGCCTTACATATGCTATGACCCTGACCTTGTCCCCACACTCAATTTCCTCAACAGTCCCCTGGCGAACAACGGCCAAGAAGTCCACTCTACTACTAGCCGCAACTGTTATTATGGCGACGTGCCTTCTTCCGCTTACCCCCACTGCCCTCGCCCTCCTGGCCTAGGGGCTTAGGATAGCATTAAGACCATGAGCCTTCAAAGCTCCAAGCAGGAGTGAAAATCTCCTAGCCCCTGATAAGACTTGCAGGGCTTTATCCCACATCTTCTGGATGCAACCCAGACACTTTAATTAAGCTAAAGCCTTTCTAGATGGGAAGGGCTCGATCCTACAAAATCTTAGTTAACAGCTAAGCGCCCTAACCAGCGAGCATCCATCTACTTTCCCCGCCGACGGGCGGAGAGGCGGGGAAAGCCCCGGCAGGCGTTAGCCTGCGTCTTTAGGTTTGCAACCTAACATGAACTTCACTACAGAGCTCTTGGTAAGAAGAGGAGTTAAACCTCTGTTCTCGGAGCTACAATCCGCCGCCTAAGCCTTCGGCCATCCTACCTGTGGCAATCACACGTTGATTTTTCTCAACCAATCATAAAGATATTGGCACCCTATACCTAGTGTTTGGTGCCTGAGCGGGAATGGTAGGCACAGCCCTGAGTCTACTAATCCGAGCAGAACTTAGTCAACCTGGAGCACTCCTCGGAGATGACCAGATCTACAATGTTATCGTTACTGCACATGCCTTCGTAATGATTTTCTTCATAGTAATGCCAATCCTGATCGGGGGCTTTGGAAACTGACTTATTCCCCTAATGATCGGGGCGCCTGATATGGCATTCCCTCGAATGAATAATATGAGCTTCTGACTTCTCCCTCCATCTTTCCTACTTCTCCTTTCTTCTTCAGGAGTTGAAGCTGGAGCTGGGACTGGATGAACAGTCTACCCCCCTCTGGCAGGGAATTTGGCCCACGCTGGAGCATCAGTTGATTTGACGATCTTCTCCCTCCACCTAGCAGGGGTTTCTTCGATCCTTGGGGCCATTAACTTTATTACTACAATCATCAACATAAAACCTCCCGCAATTTCACAGTACCAAACACCCCTATTTGTTTGATCTGTCCTTGTTACAGCTGTCCTCCTTCTCCTCTCCCTGCCCGTTCTAGCCGCAGGTATTACAATACTCCTTACAGACCGAAATCTCAATACGACTTTCTTCGACCCAGCAGGAGGGGGAGATCCAATCCTGTACCAACACCTCTTCTGATTCTTTGGACACCCAGAGGTCTATATTCTTATTCTCCCAGGATTCGGAATGATTTCCCACATTGTAGCTTACTATGCAGGGAAAAAAGAACCTTTCGGATATATGGGCATGGTTTGAGCTATGATGGCTATTGGGCTTCTAGGGTTTATTGTATGAGCCCACCACATGTTTACAGTCGGAATGGACGTAGACACTCGAGCCTACTTCACATCCGCTACAATGATTATTGCCATCCCAACAGGGGTCAAAGTCTTTAGCTGGCTTGCCACTCTTCACGGAGGGTCAATCAAGTGGGAAACACCCCTTCTATGAGCTCTAGGGTTCATCTTCCTCTTCACAGTAGGTGGTCTAACAGGGATTGTTTTATCTAATTCCTCACTTGATATCGTCCTCCACGACACGTACTACGTAGTAGCACATTTCCATTATGTTCTTTCTATAGGAGCAGTATTTGCTATTATAGCTGCATTCATACACTGGTTCCCGCTATTTTCAGGATATACCCTTCATAGCACCTGAACAAAAATCCACTTTGGAATTATGTTTGTCGGAGTTAACGTAACCTTCTTCCCCCAGCACTTCCTTGGACTCGCAGGAATGCCACGACGATATTCGGATTATCCAGACGCCTATACCCTGTGAAATACAGTGTCCTCAATTGGCTCACTTATCTCCCTTGTAGCCGTAATTATGTTCCTCTTTATTCTTTGAGAAGCATTTGCGGCTAAACGAGAAGTTGCATCAGTTGAACTCACTATGACCAACGTAGAGTGACTCCACGGCTGCCCTCCTCCCTACCATACCTTTGAAGAGCCAGCATTTGTCCAAGTACAAGCAAAATAACGAGAAAGGGAGGAATCGAACCCCCGTGAGATGGTTTCAAGCCAACTGCATGGCCACTCTGCCACTTTCTTAAATAAGACACTAGTAAAATTTATTACCTTGCCTTGTCGAGGCAAAATTGTGGGTTAAATCCCCGCGTGTCTTAGTCCAGAGCTAAATGGCACATCCCGCACAATTAGGATTCCAAGACGCGGCCTCCCCTGTTATAGAAGAACTCTTACATTTTCACGATCACGCCCTAATGATTGTTTTACTAATTAGTATCCTGGTCCTTTACATTATGGTCTCATTAGTATCTACTAAGCTCACTAACAAATATATTCTTGATTCCCAAGAAATTGAAATCGTATGAACTATTCTTCCAGCCGTAATTTTAATTATAATTGCCCTACCCTCACTTCGTATTCTATATCTTATAGACGAAATCAATGACCCCCACTTAACTATTAAAGCGGTCGGACATCAATGATACTGAAGCTACGAATACACAGACTATGAAGACCTTGGCTTCGATTCTTATATAGTACCAACTCAAGAACTAACACCCGGACAGTTCCGGCTGCTAGAAACGGACCACCGCATGGTAGTTCCAATAGAGTCCCCCATCCGAGTTCTTGTTACAGCCGAAGACGTTCTCCACTCCTGAGCTGTACCGGCGCTGGGAGTTAAGATGGACGCAGTTCCTGGACGTCTTAACCAAACCGCTTTTATCGCCTCTCGTCCAGGCGTATTCTACGGACAATGTTCTGAAATCTGCGGTGCTAACCACAGCTTTATACCTATCGTCGTAGAAGCTGTCCCTCTTGAGCACTTTGAAAACTGATCCTCACTCATGCTTGAAGACGCCTCACTAGGAAGCTAAATCGGGCCTAGCGTCAGCCTTTTAAGCTGAAGATTGGTGACCCCCAACCACCTCTAGTGACATGCCTCAATTAAATCCTGCCCCTTGATTTGCAATTCTTGTCTTCTCCTGGCTGATCTTCTTGACAGTCATCCCCCCCAAAGTGTTAGCCCATAACTTTAACAACGAACCTACCACTGTAGGAGCTGAAAAAGCTAAACCTGAACCCTGAAACTGACCATGATACTAAGCTTCTTTGACCAATTTATGAGCCCCTCCTATATGGGTATTCCCCTTATTGCTGTAGCGATTGCACTTCCATGAACTTTATATCCCACCCCTACAGGCCGCTGATTAAACAACCGGGTTCTTACCCTTCAAGGGTGATTCATTAACCGGTTTACTCAGCAACTCCTTCTCCCTATTAATCCAGGGGGCCATAAATGAGCACTCGTATTAACATCTCTAATGCTCTTCCTAATTACAATGAACATGCTAGGCCTTCTGCCCTACACATTCACCCCTACGACACAACTATCACTCAATATGGGTATAGCCGTGCCTCTATGATTAGCCACTGTAATTATTGGGATGCGAAACCAGCCCACCCACGCACTAGGACATCTCCTTCCTGAAGGAACCCCTGTTCCCCTGATTCCAGTACTTATTATTATCGAAACTATTAGCCTATTTATTCGACCCTTAGCACTAGGAGTTCGGCTGACCGCTAACCTCACAGCAGGTCACCTGCTTATTCAGCTAATTGCTACAGCAGCCTTTGTTCTCCTTCCGCTGATGCCAACTGTTGCAATCCTAACAGCCACAGTCCTATTCCTCCTTACTCTCCTAGAAGTTGCTGTAGCAATGATTCAAGCATACGTCTTCGTTCTTCTCCTTAGCCTCTACCTACAAGAGAACGTCTAATGGCCCACCAAGCACACGCATTCCACATGGTTGACCCAAGTCCCTGACCGCTCACCGGAGCAATCGGCGCCCTCCTGCTGACCTCCGGTACCGCAATTTGGTTCCACTTTCATTCAACTACTCTCATAAATCTAGGACTACTCCTAACCCTTCTTACGATGTACCAGTGATGACGAGACGTCGTTCGAGAAGGGACCTTCCAAGGTCACCACACACCCCCTGTTCAGAAAGGCCTACGATATGGTATAATTCTCTTCATTACATCTGAGGTCTTCTTTTTTGCAGGATTCTTCTGGGCTTTCTACCACTCTAGTCTAGCCCCAACCCCAGAACTAGGGGGGTGCTGACCCCCTACAGGCATTACAACACTCGACCCCTTCGAGGTCCCCCTTCTCAACACAGCAGTCCTCCTAGCCTCCGGTGTAACCGTAACATGGGCTCACCACAGCATTATGGAAGGAGAACGAAAACAAACTATTCAGTCTCTTGCACTCACTATCCTTTTAGGGTTTTACTTCTCCTTCCTTCAAGGCCTTGAGTACTACGAAGCCCCCTTCACTATTGCAGACGGTGTTTACGGGTCTACCTTCTTCGTAGCCACAGGGTTCCACGGACTTCACGTGCTTATTGGATCCACTTTCCTGGCCGTATGTCTTCTGCGACAAGTACTCTACCATTTCACCTCAAGTCACCATTTTGGATTTGAAGCGGCCGCCTGATATTGACACTTCGTTGACGTAGTATGACTATTCTTGTACGTCTCTATCTACTGATGAGGATCATAATCTTTCTAGTATAAAAGACAGTACAGGTGGCTTCCAACCATCTAATCTTGGTTAAAATCCAAGGAAAGATAATGAGTCTAATTATAACTATTTTAATAATTGCTTCCCTACTGTCTATTGTTCTGGTAGTTGTCTCGTTTTGACTTCCACAGATGAATCCGGACGCAGAGAAACTGTCACCTTATGAATGTGGATTTGACCCCCTTGGCTCTGCACGACTCCCGTTCTCGCTCCGTTTTTTTCTGGTCGCAATCCTCTTCCTTCTGTTTGACCTAGAAATTGCACTTCTACTACCACTCCCCTGAGGCAACCAACTGGCCGACCCGTTACTAACGGTCTCGTGAGCCACAGCCATCCTCATCCTCCTCACCCTCGGCCTAGTTTACGAGTGAATTCAAGGAGGCCTAGAGTGAGCCGAATGGGGAATTAGTCCAAGAAAGACTTCTGATTTCGGCTCAGACAATTATGGTTAAAGTCCATAACTCCCCTATGACCCCGGTTCACTTCAGCTTTAGTACAGCATTTATTTTAGGCCTAATGGGCCTAGCATTTCACCGAACCCATCTTCTCTCTGCACTTCTATGTCTTGAGGGCATGATACTATCACTATTTCTAGCATTGTCCCTTTGAACACTTCAGACAGAGGCAACTAACTTCTCAGCAGCCCCCCTTCTTCTTCTGGCCTTCTCAGCCTGCGAGGCCAGCACGGGCCTAGCCCTGCTTGTAGCAACAGCCCGGACCCATGGGACAGACCGGCTCCAAAGCTTAAATCTCCTACAATGTTAAAGATTCTCATCCCCACTTTAATGCTTTTCCCAACTGCCTGACTAACCCCTAAGAAGTGGGTTTGGACCGCTGCAATTTCCCACAGCCTTATTATTGCCCTACTCAGCCTAAGTTGACTAAACTGAGCATCGGAGACGGGCTGGACCGTCCCTAATTCTTATATGGCAATTGACCCCCTCTCTGCCCCTCTCTTAGTTTTGACATGCTGGCTGCTTCCGCTAATGATTCTGGCAAGCCAGAATCACACCCGAGCTGAGCCTGTTTCCCGTCAACGAATATACATCTCTCTTCTAGCCTCCCTTCAAGCCTTTCTTATCCTTGCCTTCGGAGCAACAGAAATCATTATGTTCTATGTTATGTTCGAGGCAACTCTTATTCCAACTCTTATTCTTATTACCCGGTGAGGCAATCAAGCAGAGCGCCTAAATGCCGGGACTTATTTCCTTTTCTACACCCTAGCGGGGTCCCTCCCGCTCTTGGTTGCTCTTCTTGCCCTGCAATCCTCAACAGGTAGCTTGTCAATGCTAACCCTGAACTTCGGCCAGGCCCTTGCCCTGGTCTCCTGAGGGGACAAGGTCTGGTGGGCAGGCTGCTTACTGGCTTTTTTAGTAAAAATACCTCTTTATGGGGTTCACCTTTGGCTCCCAAAGGCCCATGTAGAGGCACCCATTGCTGGCTCAATAGTCCTTGCTGCAGTTCTCCTAAAACTTGGGGGATATGGCATGATCCGAATGACCTCAGTCCTGGACCCCCTTACTAAAGAGATAGCATATCCCTTCATTGTTCTTGCCCTATGGGGCATTATTATGACAGGGTCCATCTGTCTTCGTCAAACAGACTTAAAGTCTCTGATTGCCTACTCCTCGGTGAGTCACATGGGGCTCGTGGCAGGGGGCATCCTTATCCAGACCCCCTGGGGCCTTACTGGAGCCATTATTCTCATGATTGCCCATGGACTAGTATCCTCGGCTCTGTTTTGTTTAGCTAATACTGCCTACGAACGAACCCACAGCCGAACTATGGTACTAGCTCGTGGACTCCAAATATTATTCCCGCTCACAGCTACATGATGGTTTATTGCTAACCTAGCTAACTTAGCACTACCACCCCTCCCCAATCTAATGGGAGAGATCATGATTATTACTACCATGTTCAACTGATCTCCTTGGACCCTTGCCCTAACAGGAACGGGCACACTTATTACAGCAGGGTACTCCCTATACTTGTTCCTTATGACCCAACGGGGACCGGTCCCAGCGCATGTGATTGGACTAACCCCTTACCACACCCGAGAACATCTTCTAATTGCTCTCCACCTCATTCCAGTCATCCTACTTGTCTTTAAACCAGAATTTATGTGAGGATGATTCTACTGCAGATATAGTTTAACGAAAATGTTGGATTGTGATTCCGAAGACAGGGGTTAAAGCCCCCTTATCCGCCGAGAGAGGCCTGTAGCAATAGAGACTGCTAATCTTTATCCCCGCAGTTAAAATCTGCGGCTCACTCGGCCTTTGAAGGATAACAGTCATCCGTTGGTCTTAGGAACCAAAAACTCTTGGTGCAAATCCAAGCAGAGGCTATGCAAACCACCCTAATCTTAACAACCTCCCTCACACTGATCTTTGCTCTTCTAGCCTACCCCATTGTTACTACCCTGGACCCAAGCCCCAAGGACCCAAATTGAGCGGTAACACACGTCAAGACTGCAGTCAGCACCGCTTTTTTAGTTAGCCTTTTACCACTATTTATTTTTCTGGACCAGGGGGTAGAAACTATTGTTACCACGTGACACTGAATAAATACAGCTACCTTCAATATTAATGTTAGCTTGAAATTTGACTCCTACTCCATTATTTTTACTCCTATCGCCCTCTATGTCACTTGGTCTATTCTAGAATTTGCCTCATGGTATATGCACGCGGACCCTTACATGAACCGATTCTTCAAGTACCTTCTAATGTTCTTGATTGCTATGATTATTCTGGTCACCGCCAACAACATGTTCCAAATCTTTATTGGCTGAGAAGGCGTAGGAATTATATCCTTTCTTCTAATCGGGTGGTGGTACGGTCGAGCTGACGCAAATACTGCCGCCCTCCAAGCCGTAATTTATAACCGGGTCGGAGACATCGGGCTAATTATGAGCATGGCCTGATTTGCCATGAACCTCAACTCATGAGAGATACAACAAATCTTTTCACTTTCTCACGGCATGGATACTACCCTACCCCTCCTAGGACTAATTGTTGCCGCCACCGGGAAATCAGCTCAATTTGGACTTCACCCCTGACTGCCTTCCGCAATGGAAGGTCCCACGCCAGTCTCCGCCCTACTACACTCAAGCACAATAGTCGTTGCAGGAATTTTCCTTCTTATCCGACTTCACCCCCTAACCCAAACTAACCAGACAGCCCTAACTATTTGTCTCTGCCTAGGAGCACTAACAACGCTATTTACAGCCACCTGTGCTCTTACCCAAAACGATATTAAGAAAATCGTAGCTTTCTCCACCTCCAGCCAACTTGGGCTAATAATGGTAACCATCGGTTTAAACCAGCCCCAGCTAGCATTTTTCCACATCTGCACCCACGCCTTCTTTAAAGCCATGCTATTCCTCTGCTCCGGGTCTATTATTCATAGCCTAAATGACGAACAGGATATTCGAAAGATAGGGGGGATGCATAATTTAGCACCCTTCACCTCTTCCTGCTTGACAATCGGGAGCCTTGCTCTGACAGGAACTCCATTCCTTGCTGGATTCTTCTCAAAGGATGCCATCATTGAGGCCTTAAACACCTCATACCTAAACGCCTGGGCCCTTGTACTAACTCTTATTGCAACCTCATTTACGGCAGTCTACAGCTTCCGAGTTGTGTTCTTTGTTTCAATGGGAACCCCACGGTTCCTTCCTCTCTCCCCCATCAACGAGAATGATCCCGCAGTAATTAACCCTATTAAGCGCCTAGCGTGAGGGAGTATTGTCGCAGGGCTTATTCTTATCTCTAATACACTTCCAGTTAAAACACCAATCATGACTATACCCCCCCTGCTGAAACTAGCTGCCCTTGTAGTCACAATTATTGGACTCCTTACAGCAATTGAACTTGCAACCTTAACTTCAAAACAATTTAAAATTACCCCAATCATTAAACTTCACAATTTTTCTAATATGCTGGGCTACTTCCCTGCCACAGTACACCGTCTGGCCCCCAAACTCAATCTTGTCCTTGGGCAAACTATGGCCAACCAGATAGTAGACCAATTCTGGTTCGAAGCCGCAGGCCCCAAAGGCCTCGCCTCCACCCAATTGAAAATGTCAACTGCTACTAGTGATGCCCAACGAGGTATAATCAAGACTTATCTTATAATTTTCTTAATTACCTCAGGGCTGGCCACCCTCCTGGCCTCTAGCTAAACAGCCCGAAGAGCCCCTCGATTGAGACCACGAGTCAGCTCTAGAACTACGAAGAGGGTCAGCAGCAGTACTCAAGCACATAATACTATTAGTACCCCACCTAGAGCATAAAGTATAGACACCCCTCCAGCATCGCCTCGAACTAGTAAGAAGTCCTTACAACTGCTCAGTACCCCAGCACTCAGATCATACCATGAGGGCCCGAAATATAATAGTCCGCCCACTACCAGAGCCAAATAAAATATTGCATGCTCAAAAACCGACGCGTCTCCCCAAGTCTCAGGATGAGGATCGGCTGCCAAGGCAGCCGAATATCCAAATACAACTAACATTCCGCCCAAGTAAATTAGAAATAGACCCAAAGCCAAGAAAGGAGTTCCAAATATTGCTAAAACAGCACACCCCGCCCCAGAAGATAAAACTAAACCAAAAGCTGCAAAGTACGGGGCGGGGTTAGAAGCCACCCCCACCATTCCCAATACAAACCCAAGTAATCATATAGACACGAAAAAGACCATAATTTCTACCCGGATTCTAACCGAGACCAATGACACGAAAAACCACCGTTGTTATTCAACTATAGAAACCCTAATGGCAAGCCTACGAAAAACCCACCCCCTTCTAAAAATCGCCAACGACGCACTAGTCGACCTTCCTGCCCCATCTAACATTTCAGTCTGATGAAACTTTGGCTCGCTTCTGGGACTTTGTCTTATTTCACAGATTTTGACTGGTCTATTTCTAGCCATGCACTACACCTCCGATATCGCTACAGCATTCTCTTCTGTTGCCCACATTTGCCGGGATGTAAATTACGGATGACTTATTCGGAATCTTCATGCAAACGGGGCTTCGTTCTTCTTCATTTGTATTTATGCACACATTGGCCGAGGCCTCTACTACGGCTCTTATCTTTACAAGGAAACCTGGACCATCGGTGTTGTACTTCTTCTCTTAGTGATGATGACAGCCTTTGTTGGTTACGTATTACCCTGAGGACAAATGTCATTCTGAGGTGCAACGGTCATCACTAATCTTCTATCCGCCGTCCCCTATGTCGGGGAAGTTCTAGTACAATGAATTTGAGGGGGGTTCTCTGTAGATAATGCTACTCTTACCCGCTTCTTTGCTTTCCACTTCCTGTTTCCATTTGTAATTCTTGGTGCTACTGTTCTGCATCTCCTTTTCCTCCACGAAACAGGCTCTAATAATCCAGCGGGACTCAATTCTGATTCAGACAAAATCGCCTTCCACCCATACTTCTCCTACAAGGACCTCCTTGGCTTTGCAGTAATACTCTTGGCCCTTACATGTCTAGCCCTATTTGCCCCCAACCTCCTCGGAGACCCGGACAATTTTATTCCAGCCAACCCACTGGTCACCCCTCCCCACATTAAGCCTGAGTGGTACTTCCTCTTCGCCTATGCTATTCTCCGATCCATCCCTAATAAACTTGGAGGAGTGCTTGCCCTTCTGTTCTCAATCCTTGTTCTTCTAGTAGTCCCTATTCTACACACCTCTAAGCAACGAGGCTTAACGTTCCGACCCATCACCCAATTCCTGTTCTGAACCCTAGTAGCAGACGTTCTAATTCTCACCTGAATCGGAGGAATGCCAGTAGAACACCCATTTGTTATTATCGGGCAGGTCGCATCGGTCGTCTATTTTTCCATTTTCCTAGTCCTCGCCCCCCTGGCAGGATGAGTTGAAAATAAAGCCCTAGAGTGAAACTGCCCTAGTAGCTTAGCTTTAAAGCGCCGGTTTTGTAATCCGGAGACCGGAGGTTAGAATCCTCCCTGAGGCCCAGAAAAGAAAGATTTTAACTTCCACCTCTAACTCCCAAAGCTAGTATTCTAAGCTAAACTATTCTCTGAAGGCATGCACTGTGCTTTATGGTGAGAGTGCATTCTATGTATATAGTACATATATATATGGTGTAGGTACATACTATGTATAATTATACATACATATGGTGTAAATACATATTATGTATAATTATACATTCAAATGGGTTGAATAAATAAACTTATTAAAAGTACACGTGAAGACCAGAAAACCTTGATTAATCAAAAGTACTGAATCTAATTACATAACCCGAGATATCCATATTAACTCCATCAAAACACACAAGAAATAAAGGGAAACTAAGATGGACTAGGGATACTACTGTAATAATTCACTCATCAGTCCACGGCACCTGGTAAATCGATTATTCCCCATTACTTCATTCAAACATTTTCTATGCCTTGTGCTATATAACTTGGAGTAACTCTAATTTGCACAGTAAGAACCGACCAATCAGCTTAAATAGCGCATACTCTTAATGATAAGATCACGGACAACTATTGTGAGGGTTTCACAGGGTGAACTATTCCTGGCATTTGGTTCCTATTTCAGGCCCATTCGTTCCGTTACCCCACATATTAATGATTTGGCCTTGCATAAGTTAATGGTAGGATACATTTGGTTCTTTACCCACCATGCCGAGCGCTCATTTAAATGCATTTGGCTCCTTTTTTTTTCGGGTTACTTTCACTCCACATTTGACGACTCCCTCCTAATGTTAATTGAGAAGGGGGAACACTTTCCTTGCAGGCACCGTCGAGTATGTAAGGCTTCTTAACCATTCATAGAAGAATTGCATAACTGATATCAGGTGCATAAGCTATAAGCAATTGACCCTCACTTACCTATTATACTGCCCCTCTCTTAACCAAGTCAGGAGAAAGTTTCCGCGCGACAAACCCCCCTACCCCCTACGCCGGAAAAGCCTTGTTATTCATGTCAAACCCCAAAACCATGATAAGGCTCGGCTAGCGTCTTCAACGAGTTGTGATGTGTGTTGGTATACAGTGTTGCAAAACGTGTTACTGTGTA